TCTGTATGTTTTGATATTGAAAATCAGATTTTTGAGATTGACAATGATAGTTCTTTTCTGAGTGAACTAGAAAGTTTTTTTTCTAGTTATTTAAATAATGGGTCTAAGAGAAACAATCACAACTATTATCATTACATATATGATACTCAATCTAGTTGGAATAATCACATTAATAGTTGCATTGATAATTATCTTCGTTTTGAAGTCAGTATTAATAGTTCCATTTCGGGTGGTACCGACAATTACAGTGACAGTTACATTTATAGTTTCATTTGTACTGAAAATGGAACTGGTAGTGAAAGTGGGAGTTCTGGTATAAGAACTAGTAAAAATGGCAGTAGAASNNNTAGTGAAAGTGGGAGTTCTGGTATAAGAACTAGTAAAAATGGCAGTGATTTCAATATAAGAAGAAGATCTAATGATTTCGGTAGAAAAAAAAAATACAGAAATTTATGGATTCAATGCGAAAATTGTTATGGATTAAATTATAAAAAATTTTTTAGGTCAAAAATGAATATTTGTGAACAGTGTGGATATCATTTGAAAATGAGCAGTTCAGATAGAATCGAACTTTCGATTGATCCGGGGACTTGGGATCCTATGGATGAAGATATGATCTCTATGGACCCCATTGAATTTCATTCAGAGGGGAAACCCTATAGAGATCATATCGATTCTTGTCAAAGAAAGACAGGTTTAACCGAAGCTGTTCAAACAGGCATAGGTCAACTAAATGGTATTCCCATAGCAATTGGAGTTATGGATTTTAAGTTCATGGGAGGTAGTATGGGATCTGTAGTAGGCGAGAAAATCACCCGTTTGATCGAGTATGCTACTAATCGATCTCTACCTGTCATTATTGTGTGTGCTTCTGGAGGAGCGCGCATGCAAGAAGGAAGTTTGAGTTTGATGCAAATGGCTAAAATATCTTCCGCTTCATATAATTATCAATCAAATAAAAAATTATTCTATGTATCAATCCTTACATCTCCTACAACCGGTGGAGTAACAGCCAGTTTTGGTATGTTGGGAGATGTCATTGTTGCTGAACCTAATGCCTACATTGCATTTGCGGGCAAAAGAGTAATTGAACAAACATTGAATAAGACAGTACCCGATGGTTCACAAGCGGCTGAGTATTTATTCCATAAAGGCTTATTTGACCCAATTGTACCACGTAATCCTTTAAAAGGTGTTCTGAGTGAGTTATTTCAGCTCCACGGTTTCTTTCCCTTGAATCAAAATTCAAAAAATGAATAAAGTATAGTACTAAATTCAGTTATTTGTAGCGAACAAATATTGAGTTCATCGTAATCAAAAAAAACGAAAAAGGATGGTGTTTTCTTTGATGACATAAGTTCTACTTGTAATAAGAGTTAGAAGTTTCGGGTAATTACTTTTTCGTTTTTCCTCCAGATCTATTTTTTTATCCTACCTCTATTCATGATTAGTAATCACGAACCTTCTATCAACAGGATAAAAAAGTGAATTTCTCCCTCCGAGGAATTAGAATTAGGGAAAATAAAAAAAAAATTATCTGGCCTTCTTACGTATTAATATAGACAATAAAAAAAAAATATCGAAATCAAAAGAAATAAATATAAAATAGAGAATAGAAGTTATTTCTATATCTATCAATAACCCCCATTTTTTACTATGAATCCCCGTTTGTTGGATGGATCGAATTAGTTAGAGTCGCAAACTCCTAATAAAATCTTTTATTTTCATAATAAACTCCTTATTAGATTAGAAAGATAGAAAGAAATAAGGATGGGAAAAGAATAATAAAATTTATTAATAAAGCGAATTATCATACATATTCGTGTAGAAAGATGAATAGGTACACTTATCTTATTTAGTTCTACATTCCTTGCACTTATTAACTACTTCTTATTAACTACTTATTAACTACTTNNTTATAAATATTAATTTCTTATAAATATTAATTTCTAAATATTAATATTTTTTATTTAATAAATTATTAATAAATAATTATAAAAATTATTAATAAATAATTATAAATTATATATAATWTAATTATAATATTTATATTATATATAATATAAATATAATTATTAAATAATAANTTTTTATATATAATAAATAATATTATAAATATAATACAGTTTATGATATATACTTAGGATAGATATACTTATCATATCATAAGATATCTTTCTCTTTCTAATAGATAGAAATATTAAATCGAGGCACCCATTCTATGACAGATCTCAACTTACCCTCTATTTTTGTGCCTTTAGTGGGCCTAGTATTTCCGGCAATTGCAATGGCTTCTTTATCTCTTCATGTCCAAAAAAATAAGATTGTCTAGATCCGATGGGACCAAATCTCATCAATTTATTTCAACACTGGATCATAATACAGATATTTATTTAGTGTAATATGGTACGATATGTGACTCTTTACGAACACAAATGAAAGAACTATTATGCATTTATGCGGATATCATGTATCCGCATAAATGCATGTATATGCAGGTATAGCTGGTTAAATTCAAAATGGATCGGCGAATATTTTATTTAAATGGAAAGTCAATGTATCTAACAAATTACTTCTAACGGTTTACATCAGAATAGTGCTAGTTAATGAAAGTTACTTCGGGATCAAGAAAGTAAAATTCATTTGGGTTATTCTCTCAATTCCAATCGAATGCAACTGGATCTAGTAGAGTATGAATTGGCGATCAGAACATATATGGATAGAACTTATAATGGGGTCTCGAAAAACAAGTAATTTTTTCTGGGCCTGTATCCTTTTTTTAGGTTCACTAGGATTCTTAGTGGTTGGAACTTCCAGTTATCTTGGTAGGAATCTGATATCCGTATTTCCATCTCAGCAAATTATTTTTTTTCCACAAGGGATCGTGATGTCTTTCTATGGGATCGCAGGTCTATTCATTAGCTCCTATTTGTGGTGCACAATTTCATGGAATGTAGGTAGTGGTTATGACAGATTCGATAGAAAAGAAGGAATAGTGTGTATTTTTCGTTGGGGATTTCCTGGAATAAATCGTCGCATCTTCCTTCGCTTACTTATGAGAGATATACAATCAATCAGAATGGAGGTTAAAGAGGGTCTTTATCCTCGTCGTGTCCTTTATATGGAAATCAGAGGCCAAGGAGCCATTCCCTTGACTCGTACTGATGAGTATTTTACTCCACGAGAAATTGAACAAAAAGCTGCCGAATTGGCCTATTTCTTGCGCGTACCAATTGAAGTATTTTGAAATGAACTGAAGAAAAAATGGAAAAAAAACTTGCTAATTTCCTTTTTAATACAACCGTCGACTCTATCTGATATTTCTCTGAAGTACGAGTTCTATAAAAAGGTATTGAACCCATGGGTCTATTTCCTATTTTTGTGTAATAATTTAGATCTAGGATCTAGAAGGAAAGGAATATAGAAATAGAATAAGGGTCCTTTTAGGATAAAAATGAAAAAAAAAAAGAAAGCCTGGGTCTCCCTCCCATATATTTCATCCATAATATTTTTGCCCTGGTGGGTCTCTCTCTCATTTAATAAATGTCTGGAACCTTGGGTTACTAATTGGTGGAATACCGGGAAATCCGAAACTTTTTTGAATGATATTCAAGAGAAAAACGTTCTAGAAAGATTCATAGAATTGGAAGAACTATTCCTCTTGGATGAAATGATAAAGGAGTACCCGGAAACGCATATACAAAAACTTCGTATAGGAATACACAAGGAAACGATACAATTGGTCAAAACACACAATGAATATCATCTCCATATCATTTTGGATTTCTCGACAAATATAATTTGTTTCGCTATTCTAAGTGGTTATTTTATTCTGGGTAATGAAGAACTTGTCATTCTGAATTCTTGGATTCAGGAATTCCTCTATAACTTAAGTGACACAATAAAAGCTTTTTTGATTCTTTTAGTTACTGATTTATGGATCGGATTTCATTCGACCCATGGTTGGGAACTAATGATTGGTTCGGTCTACAACGATTTTGGATTGGTTCATAACGATCAAATTATATCTAGTCTTGTTTCCACTTTTCCAGTTATTTTAGATACAATTGTGAAATATTGGATCTTCTATTATTTAAATCGTGTATCTCCTTCACTTGTAGTTATTTATCATTCAATGAATGAATGAAGAACTCATTTGATCTCCTGATATCAATCAAATCAGAATCTTTCTTCGTATATAAAGAAAGCATTTTCAATCTTACTTAATTCTTTATACTTCTAGCTCTTCAAGGTATTCGTCCTATATTCCAGTACAATTATCCCAGTACAATGACAGACTCGTGTATAGGGAACTATACTAGCTACCTATCTAATTTATTGTAGAAATTCCGGGATCAATGATTGGACATGCAAAATAGAAATACTTTTTCTTGGGTAAAGGAACAGATGACTCAATCGATTTCTGTATCGATCATGATATATGTAATAACTCGGGCATCTATTTCAAATGCATATCCCATTTTTGCGCAGCAGGGTTATGAAAACCCACGAGAAGCAACTGGACGAATTGTATGTGCCAATTGCCATTTAGCTAATAAGCCCGTGGATATTGAAGTTCCGCAAGCCGTGCTTCCTGATACTGTATTTGAAGCAGTTGTTCGAATCCCTTATGATATGCAACTGAAACAAGTTCTTGCTAATGGTAAAAAGGGGGCTTTGAATGTAGGGGCTGTTCTTATTTTACCCGAGGGATTCGAGTTAGCCCCCCCCGATCGTATTTCTCCCGAGGTTAGAGAAAAGATGGGAAATCTGTCTTTTCAGAGTTATCGTCCCAATAAAAGAAATATTCTTGTGATAGGTCCTGTTCCCGGTCAGAAATATAGTGAAATCGCCTTTCCCATTCTTTCCCCCGACCCTGCTACGAGGAAAGACGTTCACTTCTTAAAATATCCCATATATGTAGGTGGGAACAGAGGAAGGGGTCAGATTTATCCTGATGGGAGCAAGAGTAACAATACAGTCTATAATGCTACATCAGC